ATTGCGCCTAAAAAAAATATTGTTGGTACGGCTAAACCATGAATAGCTAACCAACGAAACGTAAAAATAGGATAGGCTACTGGTTGATTTGTATTTCTAGTCACATTTTTCTCCTAATTCGATATATACTTTTTTAATTAAATTTAGTTTTTACTATATTTTTACCGTATTCATATTATAGACCTCGAGTGAAATCTTCAATTTCTTGAGTAACGTTAAATCTATCATTTACTAATGGAACTTGTTGTCTATCTTGTGTGAAATACTCATTAGGTCTAGGAGTTCCAAAAACATCATAAGCTAACCCAGTACTTACAAAAAGCCAACCAGAAATAAATAATGAAGGAATTGTAATACTATGAATAATCCAATAACGCACACTTGTTATAATATCAGAAAAAGGACGTTCTCCTGTTGAACCACCAGACATGTTAATAGTATCTCCATCTAAAAAATATATATATTACACTTTTATAATGATTTAAGCATAACTTAATTATTTCTCATTCCTCTATTAATTTTTCTATTATTAAAATTATTAAATATTAAAGTTAAAATATAAATAATACTTAATATTATTTATATTTAATAGGATTATAGATTATATACTAGCGGGCAGCGAGAATCGAACTCGCATCAATAGCTTGGAAGGCTATGGTTTTACCACTAAACTATGTCCGCATTTATAATCTACTATAATATAATTTATTTAGTTTATAAATAAAACATAGATGCCAAAATAGTAATTTAAAATTAGATATTATTTATTATTATTTTAATAAAATATATTTTCATTCAATTAAAGTCCTTCTAAATTAATATTTAAAAATTTTGCAAGCTCAGATGCGTCATTTTCTAAACTTTCCAGAGGTCGTGGTTGCTCAACAGGTGTTAATGGAATTTCACGTTGATCCTTTGTACATAAATAAATTATACGCTTAGGATTAATACCATCTTGAATAGTTAATTTAATACTTTTAAGATTTTTAAATTGATAAACTAATAATATTTTACGATTTTTTCCTGGAAAACCTAGTCTTACAATACGAACCAACTGATTTTCTTTATCAAATTCATTATAGCCGCTTCCTACATCCCAAAAAATTGTAAGAGATATATATAAACTTAAGCTTATAGCAATAACTCCATAAAAGGTCATAATAAGACCTTGAGGTAAAAAAGTTAATTCTTTAGAGTCAATAAAAAATAATATATTATTTTGCAAATAACTTGAAATTCCTGCAATTAAAAAACCTAATCCTCCAAAAAATAAAATAATTGTCCAAAAATAATTACTAAAACGCCTTGACCCTATAATAATATCACGTTTTAATAAATTATCGATATTTTCACTAATCATTTTTTATTCTTTTATAAAGTAAAATTAATAATATTATAGTTTTAATACACAAACTAAAATTCTAAAGTTAATGGAAAATTTTAAATGCTATACGTTATATAAGAAATTAAATTAATTTAATTCCTTTTAACCCTAAAAATAAACCTGATGCTAATACAAATGCAATACTTAATAATAAAAGATAATCAATAAGAACACTCATTTTTTTACTTCCTTAAAAATTATAAAAATGTATAATATACTATTATATAATAATAGTATATTATAAGAAATACTAATTTTTTCTATTGCATTATTTAATTATTTTCTTTTATTAAATTAATATATAACTATTGTTATTACAGAATAACTTCTTAACAAACTAATTATGACAAGTTTTATTAAACCTTATAATGACGATCCATCTGTTGGTCATTTATCAACACCTATAACTTCATCAGCAGCAACAAAAGCTTATTTAGCTAGTTTACCAGCATATAGAAAAGGACTTTCACCTCTTTTAAGAGGGTTGGAAATTGGTATGGCACACGGTTATTTATTATTAGGACCTTTTGAAAAATTAGGACCATTGAGAGAATCTGAACTGTCACTCCTAATAGGATTTTTATCCTCTGTTGCATTAGTTACTTTATTAACTGTTTGTCTAGCTATGTATGGAAAAGTCACTTTTGAAGATTCCGATGTAATAAATACAAATGAATTACTTACTAGTAAAAATTGGAATCAATTTACTTCAGGATTTTTTATTGGATCATTTGGTGGAGTTAGTTTTGCTTATTTAATACTTCTAAATATAGATTCTTAATTTTTATTAAATATTTTGTGAACATTTAATTTTTCTAGATATTCACAAAATAATAATTTATTAAATTCAATATTTAAAGTCTCTTTTTAGTAGAAAAAAACAATAATGATAAAATTTTTTAAACAAAAGAGATTTATAAACTTTATTATTAATAATTATTGATAATCGTTTATTAATACGTATTCCATCAATCATTACGGAGTTAATACGTTTTGATAATAATTCATCTTTAATTGCAAGAATCGATACAAATGAAACCCCTAAACCTGCATTTACGGCTCTTATAATTGCTTCTATAGAATTAAGCTCAAATTTTATTTTTAATTGTTCAATTTTAATATTATATTTTTGTAAAGTTTTATTTAGAATTTTTCTTTCCATAAAATCAGGATTTAAACCAATAAAATCTAATTTATAAAGATCTTCTAGAGCCAAAATATTAGGATTTTTTAATGGATAAGTTTTTGGTAAAATTAACACTATTTCTTCATTAATATATGGTATAATATCTAATATATTTAATAATTCATATGGGATTTCTTCTTCTGCGACAATTCCTATATCTACTTTACCATGAAATACATTCCAAGATATACAATGATTTGTTTCAAGTTCTACAGTTATGCAGGTATAAGAATAATATTTACAAAATAGCCTAATAATTTTTGGTAATAAATATATTCCTATAGATTCATTTGAACCAATAATTAAACTAATTTTTTTTAGTACTCTAATAAGCTTAATGGATTCATTAGCTTCTTTATACAATTGTAATATTTCAGTTGCATGTTTTACTAGCAAATGACCAATTATAGTAAAATATATTTGTTTATTATTTCTCTCTAAAATCGGAGAGGCTATTTTAGATTCTAAATTTTGTATCTGTAAACTTAATGCTGGTTGTGAAATATACAACTTTTTTGCGGTATTTTTCAAATTCTTTTCGTTTTTTATTGTTCGAAGAAGATTTAATTGTTCAATGCTAAATGGAAAATAGTTCATTTTATTTTGCATCATTATGTCTATATATAATATCTACAAGCTAAATATTTTTTTATTTTGACCATAAATTAAATTATTAATTTAAATATTTTTCATTACTATTAAGAGTCAAATTTATAACTGACTTTCCAAAAAGAATTTACAATAAAAAAAATTCTTTTGAGAATTTGACAAACTATAAATAATATATATATAATATATAGGACTTTTTTAAATTTAATTAAACGTTTTAGAGCAATAATTTAAAATGAATAAAAACAAAATATCTAAATAGAGCATTAAAAATCAAATTATACCAGAGAAAAAAATCATTTATATAGCTATAGATAATATAGAATGAAATTATTAAATTTTTATTAAATAAATTAATATGGATTTACGTCTTGTTTTTGTTTTTTTTCCTGTATTAGCAGCAGCATCATGGGCATTATTTAATATTGGTCGATTAGCTTTACAACAATTCAATAAAATAGCTTCGCGCTAAAATAATACAAAAGTACTAATTAAATAAAAAATAATAATGCTTTTTTTACTAATTAATAGTAGTTTCCTGAAATAAACAGTACTACTATTAATTTCAGGAAAAGTAACTTTCACCAATAAAAAATTTTCTTTATCTCAAATGATTAATTACTTATAATAAACAAATAAAAAGGTTATTATGGCGGTACCAAAAAAAAGACGGTCAAAAGCTAAAGGTAAAATTAGACTCGCGATATGGAAAGGAAAAGGAAATAAAATAGCTAACCATGCTTTATCATTAGCTAAATCAATCTTTAAGGAAAACTCAACTTTTGTTTTTAACAGAAAAAAAAAATAAATAATAATCTTGTAATAGGATTAGATAATTTTTATATACCTCACTCCTACTAGATTAATAAACTATATTAATATAGTTTATATTATATTAATATCTATTTCTTATATTTTTTTTTACGAACGTGGCGGAATTGGCAGACGCGCTAGATTTAGGTTCTAGTAAGATTTCTTGTGAGAGTTCAAGTCTCTCCGTTCGTAAATTTTTTGAGAACTTTTAAAATCCTAAATATAATATAATATAATGTAATAGGTTATAAAAAGTCATTATATTAGAAAATATAAAAAAATTTATTTTTTATAATATAATAAATAATTTATAAAAGTTCTTATTCTTCTTTAATTATAAGCAAACCATCCATAACTGTGTAAACCTTGTCCTAAAAAATTAACTCCAAGATAACAAATCCAAACAACAAAAAAAGCAAGACTTGCTAAACACGCTGGTCCTTTTCCAGTGACCCCTACTATTAGTCTTAAATGTAAATAAGCTGCAAATATTAACCAAGTAATTAAAGCCCATGTCTCTTTAGGATCCCAACTCCAGTAAGAACCCCAAGCTTCATTGGCCCAAACAGCACCAGCAATAATACCAATTGTTAAAAATGGAAAACCTAAACTTATTGTTCTGGAACTCCATTTATCTAGTTGAGCTAAAAAATTAGTTCTTGCAGATTGAGCCAAAGCTTCTTGTTCTAAAAATATATTATTTAAACTAATAATTTGACAGCAGGCTGATGGTGATTGAATAGATGATCGTGTTTGATAATCTTCTCGTGTTAAATTCATACCTCGAGTAAAATTTATTAATCCTCTCATAAATTCTTGATAATCAAAATATCTTTTTTCAACTGATTCTAAATTATATAAGAATACTATTGATGTTACTAAATAAACAATTGAAAAAGCTGAACCGATAAGTAAAATGGCATAACTTAACATCATTAAACTTACATGCATCATTAACCAATTTGATTGTAAAGCAGGTACTAGAGCACTTGCTTTTTGCATCTCAAGAGGTAATGTTAATTCTGAAAAACCACTAATAAGTAAAACAAGAGGTAGAACAATACCTCCAAAGATTGGACTTTGAGCTTTAGATTCTAAAAATTGATATAGAAATAAAAGTATAAAGGATAAAAACAATAATGATTCATATAAGTTACTTAAAGGAAAATAACCATAATCAATCCAACGAATTAATAAAAAAAGAAAAATACTTAAAGTTGCAAAACGTGAAGTAATTTTTCCAATAGTATTAAAAATTGTTATAGATTTAAAACTTAAACGAAACCAATATAGAGCTGTTGATATAAATACTAAAATAAAAAGACTATTATTCAATAAATTACAATAATTCTCTGATAGCATTAATGAGCTCCTTAATTTATAAATTAATATATTATAAATTATACTTCATTTATTGAGAAACTTAAAGTTAATATACTTAATTAATGCTGGCAATTATATTGAATTATTAAATTAGATTATTTTAATAAATTTATTTTTTATTTGCTATAATAAATTATTAAATAAACAATAGTCTAGTACAATCAATTATGGATTATAATATAAATCATATTATAAGTTTTATAATTTAAATTATAAAAACTTTATCTAAAAATTTACTATTTATATAAATTAATATCTCTTAAGAGCAACTAAAAGTAATATTTTGATAAAATATTTATTTAGTTTACACATCATAAAAAATCAGGAGTTGAAAATGAAACTAGCTGTTTATGGAAAAGGAGGAATAGGTAAATCAACAACAAGTTGTAATATTTCAGTTGCTTTATCTAGAAGAGGGAAACGTGTTTTACAAATTGGGTGTGATCCAAAACATGATAGTACTTTTACCTTAACAGGATTTTTAATTCCAACTATAATTGATACGTTACAAGCTAAGGATTATCATTATGAAGATATTTGGCCTGAAGACGTTATTTATCAAGGTTATGGGGGGGTAGATTGTGTTGAAGCTGGCGGTCCACCTGCTGGAGCAGGGTGCGGTGGTTATGTTGTTGGTGAAACCGTGAAGCTTTTGAAAGAATTAAATGCATTTGACGAATACGATGTTATTTTATTTGATGTTTTAGGGGATGTTGTTTGTGGTGGTTTTGCTGCACCATTAAATTATGCAGATTATTGTTTAATTGTTACTGACAATGGTTTTGATGCTTTATTTGCAGCTAATAGAATTGCTGCTTCAGTAAGAGAAAAAGCTAGAACACATTCTCTAAGACTTGCAGGACTTATAGGAAATCGAACGGCTACTCGAGATTTGATTGATAAATATATAGATTCAGTACCAATGCCTGTTCTTGAAGTGTTACCTCTTATTGAAGATATTCGAGTTTCGAGAGTGAAAGGAAAAACTTTATTTGAACTTAATGAAATCGATAGTTCTCTATATTATATTTGTGAATATTATTTGAATATTGCAGATCAACTTATTGCTAATCCTGAAGGAGTTGTACCTAAAGAAGCGGCAGATAGGGAATTATTTAGTTTATTATCAGATTTTTATCTAAACCCTAATAAAAATAATGAATCAACACTTGAATTGAGTAGTGTGGAAAAAGATTTAAATGAGATTTTTTCAATTTAAATAAAAAATAATTTTTACTTTTTTACGAACAGGATTTAGATGACTATTAAACAAGATATCAATGATAAAAATTTGAAAGAACAAATAAATTTTGAGTGTGAAACAGGAAATTATCACACATTTTGTCCAATTAGTTGTGTAGCATGGTTATATCAAAAAATTGAAGATAGTTTTTTTTTAGTTATCGGTACAAAAACTTGTGGGTATTTTTTACAAAACGCATTAGGTGTAATGATTTTCGCTGAACCTCGTTACGCTATGGCAGAATTAGAAGAAGGAGATATATCAGCACAATTAAATGATTATGAAGAATTAAAGAGATTATGTTTACAAATAAAACGTGATCGAAATCCTAGTGTCATTTTTTGGATTGGAACATGTACTACAGAAATAATAAAAATGGATTTAGAAGGTATTGCACCAAAGTTAGAGGCAGAAATAAGTTTGCCTATTGTAGTAGCAAGGGCAAATGGACTTGATTATGCTTTTACTCAAGGTGAGGATACAGTATTGGCTGCATTAGCACAGCGACCTAACGTAAAACAAATAAAAAGTTTACAAGAAAAGAAAACTGTACCGAATAATCAAGATTACGTAGAACATGTACCACTAATTTTATTTGGCTCTATACCAGATCCAGTAGTAAATCAACTTACTTTAGAATTAAAAAAACAAGGTATTCGTGTTTTTGGTTGGTTACCTTCTAAACGCTATACAGAATTACCCCAAATTTATGAAGGGAATTATGTTTGTGGGGTAAATCCATATTTAAGTCGAACTGCCACAACTTTAATGAGAAGAAGAAAATGTAAATTGATTGGTGCTCCTTTCCCTATYGGCCCTGATGGAACTAGAGCTTGGATAACAAAAATATGTACAGTTTTTAATATTCAACCTCAAGGTCTAGAAGAAAGAGAAATAGAAATATGGAAAAAAATGAAAAATTATCTGAATTTAATTAATGGAAAAAGTGTTTTCTTTATGGGGGATAACTTATTAGAAATCTCATTAGCACGTTTTTTAATAAGGGCAGGAATGATTGTATTTGAAATTGGTATACCGTATATGGATAAACGATATCAGGGAGCTGAATTAGATTTATTACAAAAAACTTGTAAAATTAAAAATCTTCCACTTCCTATCATTATTGAAAAACCTGATAATTATAATCAAGTTGATCGRATTCGTGATATGAAGCCTGATTTAGTTATAACAGGTATGGCACATGCTAATCCATTAGAAGCAAGAGGTATAAATACAAAATGGTCTGTTGAGTTTACTTTTGCACAAATACATGGCTTTACTAATGCTATTGAAATTCTAGAATTAGTAACTAGACCACTTCGCCGTAATCAAAAATTAGAAAAGATAGGTTCACAACAATATACTGATCGACGATAATCTTGATTTTTATTTATAATATATATATATTATAAATAAAAAGAAATAAATTCTCGACTATAATATATGTATATATATATTATAAACTAATATTTCCAGATTAAATTACATTTAATATGGAAAATTCATTTTTTATTAAAATTTCTAATTTTTTACAAATTTTAAAAGTAATGCTTAAAATACATTTAAAGAAATTATTATTAGTTATCTTAATAACTTTTAGTTTACCCTCAACTATATTTGCAGATATCGCAGGTTTAACAAAATGTAGTGATTCCTCAACATTTAATAATAGATTAGATTCAAGTGTTAAAAAATTAGAGTCACGAGTTAAAAAATACGAAGCAGGCTCTCCTCCTGCTTTAGCTCTAGAACAACAAATAAGTAGAACTAAGCAAAGATTCAATCGTTATTCTAATTCAGAATTATTATGTGGAAAAGATGGTTTACCACATCTTATAACAGATGGAAGATGGGATCACGCTGTTGAATTTGTAATTCCAGGGTTAATGTTTATATATATTAGTGGTTGGATTGGCTGGGTTGGACGTAGTTACATAAATAATGTAAGTAATACTAAAAACCCAACGGAAAAAGAAATCATTATTGATGTACCTCTAGCATTAAAAATTATGTCTTCAGGTTTTATTTGGCCCATTTCCGCTTGGCAAGAGTTTACTAGTGGAAGTTTTTTAGCTTCAGATTCTGAAATTACTGTTTCGCCAAGATAGAAAAGTTTTAAATTTTAAAACTTTATTCTATATCTATATATACTATATCTAAAAGAACTCAAATATTATATTATGGAAAATTTTTTAAAATATCTTTCAACTGCTCCGTTTTACTTGCTGGTCTGGGATGACATTTACTGGCTGGGATTTATTATTGAAGCTAATAGATTTTATCCTGATGCGTTAACATTTCCTATTCTTTAAATATACTAATATTATTATTTATAAAATATTATAAATAATAATGTTTTTTATAAACTCTAAAATTTTAAAATATGATAAATACACATTTTATTTCTACTTTTAGTAATAATTTTAATTTTCCAAATATTTTGACCAATATTAGCTCTAGTCAAATTATCACTAGTGATACCTACGATTCTTTAACTAAAGAAAACAACGAAGAATTTATAAAAAATGAAGATAAATTCTATAAAAAATATCAAAATTTAGATAATAACTCTAATGTTGATCAAAAATTAAACAAAATTAAAATATATTTTATTACAAAATCGATTGATATAGAAAGTAAAAAAATTTCAGTTGCAATACCAATTAATACATTAGATGATTTATCTAATTCAGGATATATAAAAGCCTTAACCTCACGAGTCGGGATTTTTCAAATGAAAACTAAACCAAGTTTTGAAAATGAAGCAACAAATGAAGGTACGCCTGGTAATCAACCTTTTTTACTTCAATATACTCTTGAATGTAATGGAAATTTTAATGGAATCTCGGATATATCTTTAGAGGATTTAGAAATACCCTACGGGTTTAAAGAAAATAATTTATCAGAAGAAAAAACACAATTATTACAAGAATCAAAACTGAAACTTCAGACGCAATTTATTGTTGATCAGAACGGTATAGGTAAAACTATTAATTATTATGTTTATCAAGATCAATATGAATATGATTATGTATTTCTTGACAACACTATATTTACAAATGTTGAACGGTATTGTACTAATCCAAGAGATCGCGATAATCTTAAAACGACATTTATAGATAAATTGAAAAATTTAAAGGATTTGAATTTAAGTGATTTCTGGAATGAAGAAAGAAAAACTTTACCTATTTTAGAAACAGTAGATATTTTTTATAAAAATACAGATGAATTAATAAATAAAAATATTATTCCAATTTTTTGTGATTTCGAGGATGCTAAAAATTTATTAATAACAACAATTGAAGAAATTTTAGAACCTTACAAAGAATATAATTTTGATAAAAAAAATAAATTAACATCTAATATAAATATTGATTATATTGACGATTCTTTTAATTTTAAAAATGGAGAAATTTTTGATAATAAAATAATGGCAAAATTAAAAAGTTATTTATTAAAACATAGAATAATAAAATCTAATATTGAATCGCAACAACATTATCAAAATTACCCAAAGAAAAAAAAAATCGATAATTATCAAAAAAATTTTAACAGATATAATATGACTAAGTTTTCTAGTCAAAACTTAGATTTGTATAATGGAAGTTATATTAACGACTTTGATGAAGTATTATTTAATATGATGAATAAAACAAAAATTGTTTCTATGGGGTTAGGGGATTTCTTATACTTTTTGAATAATAAAAGTATAAAAAACGGAGAAATACTATTTATACCATCCTTAAAAGAATTACAAAAAACAGAATTTTCATTATTACCTTTAGTTAAAACAAAATCTAAAGATCGATTTTTTGAATATCAAAAAGAGTTTCGTAATAAAACTAAAAACTATATGTCTTATTACATTTATGAATTAGAAAATTCATGAATGTAAAGTTAATATAAAATTTATAAAACTTTTATTATAACAATCTTAAAGAAAATTCAATTAAAAAAGTTATAGTAATTATTAAAATTTTAAGATTTTTTTCTCTCTAAAAAAAAGAGAGAAAAAAACCTTAAAATTTTAATTCAGCAGCTTGAACTTTCTCAAACTGTTTCTTTTTAATTACAAAAATGATTTGGGTAAATAAAACAGAAAAGGCAAAGATTATAAAACCAATTATTCTATTTGGATCTTGTAAAACAATTTCTGTATCAGTTTGTCCAAATCCCCCAACATTAGGATCCTTTGTTAATGGCTGATCTAATTTAATGTTGTCTTTTTGTGAAACAATTAATGATAAACCTTTTGGTATATTTTGTTTTATTTCTTGACCATTAGAATTTATAACAGTAATTAGTGTTTCTCCTTTCTCTAAATATTGGATTTCTCTTATTTGACCTTCAAACGATGATGTAATTATATTGTTATTACTTTTTTCCCCCGTTGGATAAATCTGGCCACGACCACGATTTGCACCAACATAAATTGGATATTTTAAAAAGTTAACTTTTTTATTTGTTGCTGGATCAGGTGCTAAAATTGGAAAAGTTATTTCTTTATGTAAATCACCAGAAACCGGACCAACAACTAATATATTATCTTGATTTGAACTATAAGGTGAAATATAAATACCTTTATTTTTTTCTTGAATTTCTTTTGAAATTAATTTATTTGGTGCTAATTTAAAACCTTCTGGTAAAATAACAACTGCACCTACATTTAATCCACTTAATTGACCATTACCTAAAATTTGTTTAGCATCTTGAGGATAAGGAATTTTTACAGCAACCTCAAAAACTTTATTTGGAAGAACTGCTTTAGGTGATTCTATTTGTATAGGTTTTTCTGCCAAATGACAATTGGCACATGCAAGTCTACCATTTGCTGCACGCGGATTTGTGTATGATTGTTGAGCATAAATTGGGTAAGCTTGTGAAATCTCAATAGAAAGCGTAAGAAAGCTAAAGATAAACATAAAGCTTATCATAAACATTTTCATTATTCTTTTACAAATTTTCATATTGAAAATAGTTAAGATAAAAGTTTACTAAAAAATATTTCTTAATAAAATGGTAATACTTATTTAATAAATTATACTTTTCTGATTGGTTTTTTTATTAAATTAATAGAAGTAATACTCCCTAAAATATATAATAAGAACAATGCACTAGATAATAATAATTGTGTTATTGGATCTGCAGAAGGTGTTAATACAGCACCAAGTATTGTAGAAAAAAGTATCATTGGTCGCCAATAATTAAACATTTTTATTGGATCAATTATTTTAGATAAACTTAAAATAACCTGAACAATTGGAACTTGAAATACTAATCCTGTACTAAAAAATAAAGCTGACACAAAATTAAAATATTGATTAAATGACCAAAGTGGTTCAATAACTTCTGAACCGTAAAAAACAAAAAAATTTAAAGCAGCAGGAATTAGTAAAAAATAAGAAAATAATAAGCCTAGGAAAAATAAAAAAACGGAACTTATTAATATCCAAACAATAATATTTTGTTCATTTTTGTTTAAGGCAGGACGAAAAAAAAATAATAGTTGACTTAACAATAAAGGTGTAGAGAATAGAACTCCTATAGAAAAAGATATTATTAAAGTTGAAATAAAATATTCTCCAGGTGATAACTGAAAAAATTGTATTTTTGAAACTGGATCTTCTAAAATTTTAACTATTAATTTTACGTTATAAAATGCAATAGATGTAAAAAAACATAAAAATCCTAAAATATATAATAGTCGTTGACGTAATTCATCAAAATGTTCATTAAAATACAATTCTGTATCTGAATGTGAAGAATAATTAAAAATACTCAGATTAGAATGAAATTTAAATTTTAGTATATTAATATCTTCTTCCATAATTTATGATCCTAAAATTGAAAAGCTTGTAATCTTGATGATGCAATTTTCATTTCTTGTGAGGCATCAATTTTTTCTTTTGTAGTTTTTGCTAAATCTAAATTTTTTGTTGCTTTAGCTAATAATTCTTTTGCCTCCGAGTAATCTTGCTTTTCCATTTTCTCAACTCCACTAATTAAGACAATAACTTCATCATTTTTAATTACAGCAAAACCACCTAATACAATAATTGGTGTCCATGATAAGTTAACTTTAATTCGAAGAATTCCAATTTCAAGAGCAGTAATTAAAGGAGCATGACCTTTAAGTAAACCTAATTGACCTGTAAGGCTTGGTAAAATTACTTCATCAGCTATAGTATCCCAAATTAATCCATCTGGAGCAATCACACGAATATTTAAACTCATTAAAAAATTTCCTAATTAATTATTAAAAGTTTTTGCTTTAGAAATAGCTTCATTAATATCGCCAACTAAATAAAAAGCTTGTTCAGGTAAATCATCTAACTCACCACCTAAAATCATATTAAAACCTTTGATTGTACTTTCTAAATCTACATATTTTCCAGGTGAACCTGTAAAAACTTCAGCAACAAAAAACGGTTGTGATAAAAAACGTTCGATTTTTCTTGCACGATCTACTACTAAACGATCTTCTTCTGATAATTCATCAATTCCAAGAATAGCAATAATATCTTGTAATTCTTTATAACGTTGTAAAGTTTCTTTCACTAATTGCGCTGTTTTATAATGCTCATCACCAACAATTAAAGGTTGTAACATAGTTGAAGTTGAATCTAAAGGGTCTACTGCTGGATAGATTCCTTTTGCAGCTAATCCTCTTGATAATACAGTGGTAGCATCTAAATGAGCAAAAGTTGTTGCTGGAGCAGGGTCAGTTAAATCATCTGCAGGTACATAAACAGCCTGAATCGAAGTAATGGAGCCCTGATTTGTTGAAGTAATTCGTTCTTGTAAAGCACCCATTTCAGTACCTAAAGTAGGTTGGTAACCTACCGCCGAAGGCATACGACCTAATAGAGCAGAAACTTCTGAACCAGCTTGAACAAATCTAAAAATATTATCAATAAATAATAAAACATCTTGTTTATTAATATCACGGAAATATTCAGCCATTGTTAACGCAGTTAAGCCAACTCTCATACGCGCTCCAGGAGGCTCATTCATTTGACCATATACTAATGCAACTTTAGATTCTAATAAGTTCTTTTCGTTGATAACACCCGATTCTTTCATTTCCATATATAAATCATTTCCTTCACGAGTTCTTTCACCTACACCACCAAAAACAGATACACCACCATGGGCTTTAGCAATATTATTAATTAATTCCATAATTAATACAGTTTTTCCTACTCCTGCGCCACCAAAAAGTCCAATTTTACCACCTCTACGATATGGTGCTAATAAATCTACTACTTTAATCCCGGTCTCAAATATAGCAGGTCTTGTTTCAAGATCAGTAAAAGCTGGTGCTGATCTATGAATAGGTAATGTTTCATTACTAGGTGTATCTCCTAAATTATCAATTGGTTGTCCTAAAACATTAAAAATTCGCCCAAGAGTTGTTTTTCCTACGGGAACAGAAATTGGAGCTTTAGTATCATAAACTTTAACTCCTCTTTGTAAACCATCGGTAGCACTCATTGAAATAGCACGTACTCTATTATCTCCTAACAGTTGTTGTACTTCACAAATAATAGGTCCATCTTTACCTTCTACTTCTAGTGCATTATAGATTTTTGGTAAAACACCTGAGGAAAAAACTGCATCAATTACTGGACCAATAACTTGAGTAATATAACCAATATTATTATTTTTTTCTATACTCATATTTTCTCTCTGTAATATTAAATACTAATGAAATCTAACAAAAATTTGATTAGATTATACAAGGTAAAAAATTAATGAATTTCGATTAAAAAATTAAAAAAGATTTTCAAATCTTTTTTAATTTAATTTGAAAGTCGGCCTGTTGTACGTAACCAGTTTTGAGCTTCAATATAATTATTTGGAGCTAAATTAATAGCTTGTTTCCAATATTCAGCTGCTTTATTAAAAAGTAACTTAGCAACATCAATATTTTGTTTCTCAGATGCCTTTACACCTTGATAATGATATATGACAGCAATATTATTTAAAGCTTGGGGTAAATTTGGATTAAGTTCTAATGCTTGATGATAATATTCTAAGGCTTTTAGATATTCACCATTACTCGAATAGATTAAACCAATATTATATAAAACAAAACTACGATCATAAGGATCTTCTTCTAGTTGTAAAGCTTCATAATAATTTTCTAAAGCTTCCGCGTATTCTCCTTCTGATTGCGCTGACATACCATCTCTATAATAAAAAAAAGCTTCTTTTTCTTCTTTACTTGCAGGAAAAACCTTTAATATAATATCTGCCATAATTGTAAAGGTTTTATCAATAAAATTATCATTTCTCTGTGAACGACTCATATTATTTTATAATCTTCAAATAATAAAATAGTTTATTCTAAGGGTGAAAAAAACAACAACATTTATTTCTTAATCTTCTAAAGAGGTAACAAAAGGTAATAAATTCAACGAGCGAGCTGTTTTGATAGCTTTTGAGAGTTGTCTTTGTTGTTTTAATGTTAAATTTGTTGATCTACGAGGTTTAATTTTACCATGTTCAGTTAAAAAAGAAAGTAAAATATCAACTTGTTTATAATCAATTCTTTCATTTGATTTAATTTTATATGTTTGACGTTTAGCTTTTGTTGACATATTATTGAATATATTATCTTTTTTATTTTATTTCTTTTTGTGGTGTATGAGCATTACAATTAGGACAAAATTTTTTTAACTCAAGTCGATCAGGAGTATTTCTACGATTTTTTGTCGTTGTATAATCAATTTTTTTCTTACCTTTTTTGATACTATATATTTGGTTAGTAACAAGATCTTTTTTTTGATTATTACTTTCAATTGCTTTACATTTTGTGCTCCTTAATGTTATAATAATTCTAGTACCTTTATTTTTTGCCATAAATTTATTTTAATAAAATTATCTAATTAAGAAATACAGTAATAAATATATTATTATATAATATATTTATTTCCGACCCCTAAAAAAAAAAGATTAATGTTATAATGTTAATATATATAATACTTACATATTATATTAACATAAATCTTGAAATTTATAATATATTGAAGTATAATAGATTGTTGATATTTTTTTTAAATATCAACAGATTATAGAATTATTTAAACATTCTATAATTTTATTAATTAATTAGGAGATAATACTATGTTTGAACGATTTACCGAAAGAGCATTACAGGTCATTATGATGTCACAAGAAGAATCAAGACGTTTAGGTCATAACTTTGTAGGCACAGAACAAATACTTTTAGGTTTGTTAGGAGAAGGTTGTGGAGTAGCTATTAATGCTGTAAGGGAGTATGGAATTACGATAAGAAAAGTAAGAATAGAAGTAGAACGATTAATAGGTAAAGGTACAGGTTTTGTAGCAATTGAAATACCGTTTACCCCTAGAGCTAAAAAAATATTAGAAATGTCAATAAAACAATCTAAAGATTTAAATCATAGCTATATCAATACTGAACATATTTTTTTAGCTCTGTTAAATGATACAGATGGGATTTGCGCTAAAGTTTTACAAAATCTTGGGGCCAATATTCCCCGTATTAAAGCTTATGTTTTGAACGAATTAGATCAAAACCATGAATCAGGATCAAAAGTATTAGCTAATGTTGGAGCAGGTGATCAAACTCAAACAAAAGATTTATTTCTTTTTGATGATTTAGATCGAGCATCATTAGCTGCACCTAATTTACTTGAGTATACAACAGATCTTACTGAAGCGGCAGAGAGGGCAAAATTAGATCCTGTAGTTGGTAGACAAAATGAAATTGAACGTGTTATACAGATTTTATCAAGACGTCGTAAGAATAATCCAATTTTGATTGGTGAACCTGGAGTAGGAAAAACAGCAGTAGCTGAAGGTTTAGCACAAAGAATTATACAACGTGAAGTTCCAAGTGAATTACATGACTATAAAGTATTTGTTTTAGATGTCACATTATTATTAGCAGGAACTAAATATCGTGGGGAATTTGAAGAACGATTAAAACGAATTGTTCAAGAATTAAAAGAACAAAAAAATATAGTTATTGTAATTGATGAAGTTCATACACTAGTTGGTGCAGGTGCTGCAGAAGGTGCATTAGATGCAGCAAATATATTAAAACCTGCTTTAGCACGTGGGGAACTACAATGTATAGGAGCTACAACAATTGATGAATATAGACAACATATTGAGAAAGATCCAGCTTTGGAGCGTCGTTTTCAACCTGTATGGGTAAATGAACCAAGTATTGAAGAAACTATAACTATATTAAAAGGCTTACGTTTACGTTATGAACAACATCATAGATTAGAAATTACGAATGAAGCATTAATAGCAGCAGCGAATTTAGGTGCCCAATATATAGCCGATCGATTTTTACCTGATAAAGCAATTGATTTAATTGATGAAGGTAGTGCCCGAGTTAGACTAGTAAATTATCGTCTTCCAGAAGCTGCATATATTCTTGATAAAGAATTACGAAATATTTTAGATGATAAAGATTTAGCTGTTCGAGAGCAAAGATTTGAAAAAGCTACTGAAATAAGAGATGATGAGTTAAACTTGCGTGCTCAAATGGGTGCTATCATTAAAGCACAAAAAAGGATGGTTCCTAAAGGTGTACTAGAAAGATTAAAAGTTGGAGCTCAAGATATTGCATCAATTGTAGCATTATGGACAGGTGTACCAGTAACAAAAATTACTAAAGATGAAAATACAAGATTACTAGAATTAGAAAATGTACTTCATACAAGAGTAATTGGACANAAAGAAGCTGTATCAGCTGTTGCTCGAGCTGTACGTAGAGCAAGAGTGGGAATGAGAAATATGAAACGACCTATATCAAGCTTCTTCTTTTCAGGTCCAACTGGAGTAGGGAAAACCGAATTAACTAAAACTCTTGCATCATTTT